TTTGACCCCGTACCACCGAAAAGTTTGGTCGCATACTTGAAAAATAACCCAAAAAATCAAGGGAATGCTTGGATAATTGGTTTATATAAATCCTTCCTGGTTGAGACCACACATAAGAATGACATTGCCATAAATTGACAAGATAATATTTCCACTTATTCATCAGAAGAGGGGTATCCTTCGAAGACAGAATAGATTTTCCTTGATATCTAACATAATGCATAAAAGGATCCTTGAAGAACCATAAGCTGGCGGCCGGAAAATCATTAACGAAGACTTCTTCTACAGGATATTTTTTTTTTTCATAGAAATGTATTCGCTCAAAAAAGATACCAGAAGAGGTTAATCGTAAATGAGAAGATTGATTACGAAGAAAAAGTAAAATGGATTCGTATTCACATACATGAGAATTATATAGGAGCAAGAATAATCGTGGATTACTTTTTGAAAAAATAATTTTTTTTGGAGTAATAAGACTATTCCAATTATAATACTCGTGAAGAAAGAGTCGTAATAAATGTAAAGAAGAGGGATCTTTCACCCAATAGCGAAGGGTTTGAACCAAGATTTCCAGATGAATGGGGTAGGGTATTAGTACATCTGATACATAATTTAAATGTGGGAATTTGTCCTCTAAAAAAGGAAATATTGAATGAATTGATCGTAAATTATAAGATTTTACGATTTCTGTCGCCTCTAAGGAAGATACTAATCGTAGGGAAAACGGAATTTCCACAATGACTGCAAATCCCTCCGACATCATTTGAGAATACAAATTTTTGTTGTACCCAAAAAATTTTTTTTGGTTAGAATCATTAGCGTAAATTATCAAATGATTCTGTTGATACATTCGACTAATTAAACGTTTTATAATTAGTAAACTATATTTAGTGTCATAACCTACATTATCCAACAAAATAGATCTATTTAAACCATGATCATGAGCAAGTGCATAAATATACTCCCGAAAGATAAGTGGGTATAGGAAGTCATGTTGCTGATATCTATCTAGTTCTAAATATCCTTGAAATTCTTCCATTTTTAATGTGAACAAGAAAAGAAATAGGTGATTTATTGGGTTATCAAATGATACATAGTACGATACAGTCAAAACAAGGTATTATAGTAAGAAAATACCTCGGAACAAGTAAGACTCATCAACAGACTCTCTAGCCTCTCTTTTTCCATCTAATTGATTTATGTTCATTCTAGGGTAACAAGATGGTTAGAAGTCCTTTATTTTTTCAATCCAATCGCTCTTTTGATTTTGAAAAATCTTTATCAATATACTGCCTTCTTCTACACATTTATCTCTACCCCATAATGGGTAATAGCTAATAATTAGGACTCATAAGAAATTTATAATCCACTCATGGGAAAAGTTTTTCCCGTATTAAGCACTAATATATTTTTAACGTCTAATTAGATCGGGTAATCATTCAAAAATTAAGAACAGAAGCTCATTACTTTTTGTTTCCCTATAATTGAAACCGTAGTAGGGCTCTACCCATTTATTCACTCGACCAAATTCATTTTTTTTATTACACGACAAGAATTCAAACAATTTAAATAAGGTTTTGGACCTATTCGGTAAGAATGAAATATTCTTAGAATTATCCATTGATACGACATGCTGCTTTTTCCATTCATTCCTTTCAGGATCAGTCGTGGTCTTACAAACTCTACCGATGGTATGGACGAATCTTTTGCTTCATACAAATGTGTAAAAGATGCTAGCCGCACTTAAAAGCCGAGTACTCTACCGTTGAGTTAGCAACCCAAATAAAATAATTAGAATGTGTAGATACAATCGGAATCTCACTAAAAAAAAGATTGAATTGCACAAGGCAATCCAAACCAATCAAAACATTAAAATAGCACAAATTTTTAAAATTCTAATTGATTAGATTTTGAACATAAACATAATAAAAATGAACAGATCCTATGAAAAAATTCTCAGATAAAAATAGGGATAAAGTAAAATATTTATAAATAGCTCCTTGTCTCTTATGTCATCCATTAATTCTATAGTATATATAGATTTTATTGAGTTTAATCTTAATCAAAAAAAGACTTCTTGTATCACAGAAAATACAAGAACCCATTATTTGAATGAAATAAAAGCTATGGGACGGAGATATAAATGGATCCTTTTATCCACGATCGGATTATATTTATTTGATACACTGTTGTCAATATGAATGTTGAAAAAAGAATACAAAAGAAAAAACAATTTCTAAATATAACTAACAATTCCAATTTCAATCAATTAGACAATTAGAATTATAAGAAAAAATAAGAAAAAAAAAAACTAAGGACTTGTGTTGGATTGGCACTATATATAATATTTCTATACAACACAACATTGATACAATATTGGTGGAAAAAAAAATTAAGTAAAAAAATGAGGTTTATTCACTAAAATAAGCAAGTGAAATCCTTTGTGTTTTTTTATTTGTTCCTTAACTCATTGACATTAATCTCAAAATTTTATATTTATAGACCCGATTACTTCATTTATTTATTCACTTAATCTTTTTCTATCTATTTTCTATATGACTAAAATTTATATCAATAAAATATAAATAGATTTTTGTCGTTATAAAAGACACTCTTTTATTTTATAGTAACAATAATAAATTTAGTATGATATAAATAGAACAAAAGAGGAAATAGCAAAGAAACAAAAAGGTTATACAAGGCTATATACAAATCATCCACATTTTTTTATTTCATTAATTGAATTTTATTTGTTGATTAGGGCGAAGTTCCGTAAAAAACCCCGCCCTTTTTGAAATATCATGAACAGTTCCTGTAGGTTGAGCACCTTTTTCAAGGAAATATAGAATAGCAGGAACATTTAAATAGATTTGATTCTTTATCGGGTCATAAAAACCCACTTTACGAAGATCTCTTCCCTCTCGTCGGGATCGAACATCAATTGCAACGATTCGATAAATGGCTCATTGGGATAGATGAACAATACTCCCCCCCCCCTAGAAACGTATAAGAAGTTTTCTCCTCGTACGGCTCGAGAAAATTATAAATTATGTATAGAATCATAATATCAAATAGATCCATAAAATCATCAAATTCATTATATTATTGATTTTAGTTTAAATACTTTTTCTTAGTCTTCCCCTCCCCCCCCCAAAAAAAAAATTATTTGTATTCTCATAACTCAAGTTGAATAACTCTCAAATAACTCAAAAGAAACCTTTTAAGTATTAAATTTATTGAGTGGTCTCTAACCCTTTTTGTCTGTCTCCTTTAGAATCTATTTTGATTCTTAAATATGATCTGGTTGTTGAGACAATTGAAAACGGTATTTCCTTGTTCCAGGATCTTTATCTTTGCCTTGAATCATTGGGTTTAGACATTACTTCGGTGATCTTAAAATCGTTTCAAAACGGCAGCAACATACCATTTTTTGTGATTTCTTTCTATCAAAGAATCGTATGAATGGTTGATTCCTACGTAATACACTTTACTTTTGATTTGATCAAAAGAGTTTTACCAATTCCAACAAAATGAACTTTTTAATTTTATCGAATTGGATCCTTTCGATTTATATATCTAAAATATACTTACGAAGTTGTTCCAATTTATTGATCGATACTAACCTTAGATTCTTGCCCTTGAGAAATTAATCAATACGTTCTACTCGAGCTCCATCGTGTACTATTTACATGGCAACACTCTCAAAAATGAGGGTTCCAGTGGAACAGAACAAATGATGTCGAGCCAAGAGCACTTTCATTCCTATATAATATAAAAAAGTGGTGGATGTAAGAATCCACAGCTGATCATGTCCTTCAAGTCGCACGTTGCTTTCTGCCACATCGTTTTAAACGAAGTTTTACCATAACATTCCTTCAGTTTGGAACCAGTATGTAATTGATTCAATTATGGAATCGTGAATAATCATCGGTTCGGTCGGTACATAATAATCTATACTTTTTTCTTCTATATGAAGAATGGATAATGTATGACGAAGTCTCAACAAGAATTCAATCAATTTAATCCCATTGTTTATAATTTTTTTTTTTAATTATAACTAACATAACATGAATAAATAAACACGAATAAACAAGTTATTTTGAATCTCTATCTTCAAGTAACGTGATAGGATAAATTCAACAATTTCACACTTCTTAGAGTACCAAGAACTCATAAGAAATCATTAAAAAGATTTAATTGATTGAATACTACCCTATATCATTATTTGCATAAGGTTTTACAGTAAGTACCATTCGCTTTTTATCATCATTAAGAGAAAGATAAATCCATATTGGATTAAACCATCAATGATTAATAAAAAAAAAAAAAAAAAAAGAAATAAGAATCACATTCTATAACAATATTAGACTCTTAAACGGAAGACTGGTCGAAAAGACAATCTTTATTTTAATATATTTTATTATGATATAGATTATGATATAGATATATATTTTCTTTTTTATTCTAGATTAATAAAATTATAGATTAATAAAATGATCGTGGGTCAGGTATGTTCTGGGACGGAAGGATTCGAACCTCCGAATAGCGGGACCAAAACCCGTTGCCTTACCACTTGGCCACGCCCCATTTCTAGTCGACACTAATAAACACTAATATTGGTACTGGTTGTTCGTCAACTCAACTATTATCTATAAAATAGATTACTAGAATTTTTATACATGTAGACGTAGAATTAAACAGAATTTATTGATCATTACATATAAATTTATTGATCATTACATATAATTCAATTAAGATATTGTATGAAAGTATGGTTTATTCTATTCTCTTTTGATTTGAGAATTGAAGGATTTTTGATTGGGTGAGTTCAAATCAAAGAAAGTTTTTTGGTCTATCTTATTTTCTTTTTATTCATTTTTCTTTTCTATGAATAATAACATATTTATAATAATAAAATATAAAATAATAAAAAACTCAATTTATTAATAACTCAATCAAAATAAATAAAATACAATTATCCTCAAGAACAAAATGTTTGT